TGAGATAGCGATAGGCATAACTCATCTGAACGCTGAACGAAGCAATGAGTTCAAATTGAAGAAAAGAAATGAGAGTTTGACTCTTTTTTCTGTCGAACTAATAACTCCCTAAGCTGAAGGGATTTTATACTTTGTTTCGTTTTCGTTATATTTCATTATTGAAATGGAATTTCATATTGAACTCTTTTTTTATTGAATAGATTTTCATATCTTTCATATCATATTTTCATATCATATACATATATCATATACATATATATTATCATAATCATATATAGTATATACTTCTATTATATAGATATAGAATATATAGATATATAGTTCTATATAGTTCTAGGATAGAATATTTATGGGAGTATGGGATAGCTCATTCATGAACGAACCATCAAATCCAAAGAATTCTATGGGATCATAACATAAAAGTAGGAAAGACTCCTCGGATCTAGTCATACATTTGATTCTAATTAGATATATTGACAATTACAAAAAACTACTCATACTATTGTCATAGTATGATGAAAGTCGGGGCGGGTATGCCCTCATCGTCTAGTGGTTCAGGACATCTCTCTTTCAAGGAGGCAACGGGGATTCGACTTCCCCTGGGGGTAGCGGACTGCAAAAGGAAGTTGGTCATGAATTATCAATAAACCTAGAATTCATTCTTCCTGGGTCGATGCCCGAGCGGTTAATGGGGACGGACTGTAAATTCGTTGGCGAGATGTCTACGCTGGTTCAAATCCAGCTCGGCCCAAGAATTCGTCGCTCCATGAAGAAGATCTAAACAATTTGTCCTCTAGAAACAGAAATCCCGGATCCGTATAAAAGAAAGAAAAATAGTCCATTTTTTCTCATCCATTCTTTTTATTTTCATTTGCAATACAGTAAATACAAGAAACATAGATTACTAGTAATCTATGCCACTCTCACTCAAGTCCATATCTATCTATGTGAATAGGATATTTGGTGTTTCTGTTGCAACACGACAAATAGAATGCTCTTCTTGAAATCATAAGACTATGTATGCCATGCATATGGCTGGGATTGTAGTTCAATCGGTTAGAGCACCGCCCTGTCAAGGCGGAAGCTGCGGGTTCGAGCCCCGTCAGTCCCGATCCGACGAATTGATCAACTCATCTCTCCCTTTTCCGTGAAAGGGAAGACGGGGAACAAAATCTAATCTCTGGGGGGAATCCTTATTTCTTTTGTTTTCGTTTCGCATTTCTCATCAGACAAATATGGAAATTTTGATTTCTTATACTAGCACCAATTGGTAAGGGAGAAACATATGTAGATTTTTAAAATCGTTACTTCTTACTAATTACTAGAGTAAGACAGACTCTATTCAGTATTTGAAGAGCGACCATACTCGTCTTATTTTCAATTGTTATTTTCGTGATCAACGAAATGGAATAGAGTGCCCATATTTTGACCGAGAATACAGACACAAATTGTCTTCTCTATTTTTGATACTTCATCCGTCCTTTTATTTTTTCCATCTAATTTCTACTACTGTTTCTTTTTTGTATTTGCATATTGTATGACCTATAGAATATTGGACATATGATACTTCAGAATTTTATGTATATTTTATATATAAGTAAAGGAATAAGAATTGGATAAGTGTATAAAAATAGGTGATAGAAAAGGAAAAGTGGAAAAGCGGGAAAATGAAATGGGATTTATGATCCAATAACAAGAAAGAATCCTCTTTTTCTTTCTTTCTATTTAATTTAGATTGAGTATGGATAAAAGATCTTCCTATGTTATACTATGTTATACTATTCAATTCGCGACGATAAATCGATTTGATTTGATATTGTTATTCATAATATTGTTAGTATCATCAAGATGCAATTCATACCTTTGAATTGATAGGAAGGAGTCCACTTTATCATCTCTATGGGATTAGATCCCGAATTATTGTGAAAGAAGAAAACAAAGAGATTATGGAAGTCAATATTCTTGCGTTTATTGCTACTGCGCTGTTCATTTTAGTTCCTACTGCCTTTTTACTTATCATATACGTCAAAACAGTCAGCCAAAATGATTAATTTGAATGAAACTTGAATTATTCATTTTGATTTTTATCAATGATTGAAGAAATGAAAGGGTTTAAAACTCTATTTAAGTCTTAAATGAAATGTAGAATCAGAAGTATTTGATATAGTGTGGTAGAAAGAGCTATATATAGCTCTTTCTACCGCACTATACAATTGAGTATTATAGAATATTTCATATTCATTCATATTCTTAGTACATAAAACATAAAGTTGTATTGTATACAGAAAGAAGCTTTCTCTTATATAGATCAATTGACAATAGATATCTATATATAAGAAATAATATATAGATAAACTAAATATAGATAAACTAAAGCAAGTCAAGTTTTTTTTTAAGCTTTCGCAAAACGATCACAATTGATACAAGTAGATTTTTCAGTAAAGTACTAAATTAGTAATATTCCTAGCTCTAAAGCCCACTCCTTCCCCATACTACAAGTGAAAGAGAAAATGTAAACACTACCATTAAAGCAGCCCAAGCGAGACTTACTATATCCATGCGAATGATGTCCCCTATCTCTATGAAATGAAGGAATTATTCCATTATTGATTCATAATCATAGTGGAATCAATGGTGCAGAGTCAAAATAGGATTCTTACTTACGGCTCTTTATGAAAGAATTTCATGAATCCACTCATAAAAAGTTCCAATTCTTTCTATTTCAATAGAATTCTATTGAAATAGAAAGAATTGAAAAAAAAAAAGAAAATATACAAATAGAAAGAAGAGCCATTCAACCATTCTGATGAAATTTATGAGCAGCACTCAGAGCCTCTAGTGAGTCTGGATACAAAGTATCTTCAGTTCTTTGCCACAATTACACAATTATTAAATGAAATTCCCATCAGCCTATCCAATCTAATTTCATCGCAGACAGAGTGAGTAGATACTACCTCAATATTAAGAAAGTTATATTGTAAAATAATTAGGGAGTCTTTATAGTCTTTTTTAGAATCCTTTCTTCAACCTTAGTAGCCAAAACGGAGTGTCTCTTAGGAACCTTTGGATACCAAGATTTCCGACTTCTTACTTTCATAGTTCTGATGCCCAGAATGAATTCTCACTATTTCTTTTATTTGATTCAATTCAGAATAGCCCAAACCAATCATTAATAAGATTGGGTTGCTTCAGATTTATTGGTACCTTTTTGAGCCACACTCAGAACCCAGATTTTGAGAAAAAAGATGACAGTCTTTTATAGGCCCTACGGGTTCTCAAAATCAAGTATCAACAGACCTAGCCCTTGCCTATGCTTTTGCGGGGCAAGAATTCGTCAAGTTCGATCAAAAAATTCCAAGTATTTTTTTGTTGATCAGGCGACACCCAGATTCGAACTGGGGATAAAGGATTTGCAGTCCCCCGCCTTACCACTTGGCCATGCCGCCAAATTCCATCCAAAATGGATAAAGAAATTATAGAATTATATATATTATATATATATATTCTTATACTTATATTCTCTTTCTATAATCTATAATTAGAATCTATAATTCTATTATTATTCTATTTCTTTTCCTCTCCTTATTTTGTTTTGATTTGAATTTTTTAATTTCTTTTCTTTTTGGATCTTGAATCCCATTGTACTTATTTTTTTTTCCAAAAAATAATTCCTCTTTTTTATTGGATCCTGTTTCTATTCTTTTCTTCGATTGATTTTATCTCAAAACAAAAACACGCGTCGCTTAAAAACTTACCTTCTCTTTTCACTTTTCTATAGAAAAGTGAAAAGATTCCCGGGCCCGGTCACAGACTGTAAAATGCAGGGCAATTTAGAATAATTCACTCTTTACTTCATTAACTATTTACTTATTAATCTTTTACTCTTACTTACTTTTCTTACTTTGAATTAGTGAACAGCTCTTAATTTTGTATCTCCATTTGTATTACCTTAATGGATGCAAAATCCAATTGATTTACGACTAATCATTATCTATTACATTATCAATTAGAATTATAAGAAAATATATGTGTATATGTAAACCCCAGAACAGTGTAAACTCCAGAACAGAAATTTTTATACATGGATACCGAGCCCGGGTCTATTTCTTATGCACATATCCCTATATAGGATCATCGTGCTTGAATATTTCATTAAATATGAATAGAAGATAGACATTATGTATTATGTATAGAGTGCGACCTAACCTATGTTGCACCAAGTTCAATTATGATAAAAGATGTGATATATGGATAGCTATATTGGCATCTACTTCCTAAAGATTACTCCTATGACTATATACGTACGCAATTCCATTGTATTTTAGAAATTATACTACCAAAAAAAGATTTGCGAATTCCTTTTTGAACATTCAATTGTGTGTGCTAAAAAAAGGGAAACTCTATGCTGTTCCTGATTCTTCTGTTTTTATCTCATTCATAGAGAGCAGATTGAATCCTAAATTCATTGATTTTTTATTTTTTTGCACCCTGATCATAATATCATAATAAAAGAATTAGGTATAAATTGGATCAATTTTGATATCCGATAAAAGACTCCATCAGCCTAAGTGACAGAATTTTTCCCGGTAATGCTTTATAAATTTCCATTTCTTTCTATTTGTACCTGGCTCAAGCTCAAATTCGAACTTGCATCGAAAATGCCCTCCATTTCTCTGTCTTGCTTCCGTTCATACGTATGATATATATGGATGGAGTTGACTAAAATTTTATGTGATTCAGTAAACAGAATATCCATTCCATCATTGCTAGATCAATCGGTAGGGTTCGATGAATAGTGAGCCAAGCCAATAATGGGATTTTTTCAATAAAGAGGAAACTTAAGATTAAGATGATCCAGAATGGAAATGAGGGAATGTCCACAATACCTGGATTTAGTCAGATACAATTTGAGGGATTTTGTAGGTTCATTAATCAGGGCTTGACGGAAGAATTTCATAAGTTTCAAAAAATTGAAGATAGAGATCAAGAAATTGAATTTC